CAATAAAACCTTTAATCTAAGTCCAAAAATTCCCTGAGTAAGAACTATTGGATCATCACTTATTCAATGAATAGATATAATAATAAATCAAAATAAACGTTTGTCCTTTAAAAAGGATAAGCGGCGGGAATCAAAATCTTTCGATTTTTTATAACTTCTAACTCCTTGAAAAAGATTTTTAAGTCCGGTTGCGGGGTCTAAATATTAAGTATGAATCATAGTTCTAATACTTTAGAATCCATTTTTTCTATATTCCGTGCTCCAGATACTAGAATAAATATCCGACGGGGTAAAACCATCTCTATCAAGATGACAGACTCACCTCACTCTCTGTACTATCAATAGGATCAATTATAACAAGTCACACACTCATATTCCGGAAATACAGAAGAAAAGAAATTCCACGATCGAACTAAACTACCAAACCAAAATAGACAAAATAGAATGGGCTAAAAATCTAAGACCCAAGTGCTTCACTTTGTATTGAAAAATTAGTTAGTCGGTTCTTGTGAATCTAATTCATAGAAATTCCGTCCAGTAAAATGGAAGAATTATAAATCTCCAAAATAATAGATAGAAATATCGCAAATAGGGCCATTGCAACACCCATCAAAGGAGTAGTTCCCCAACCAGGAGCTACTTTACCATATTCCGAATTCAAAGGTTTCAATAAATTCCCTACAATAGTTCGTCTTGGACCAGATCTAGAACTACCCTCAACAGTTTGTGTAGCCATAAATCCTATTTTTTATTCATTGAGATCTGTTGACTTTGTATACCATTCCGCTGTAAATAAATGATCTTATCCTAGAGATTTTGGTCTTGAAATTTTATAATAATGGAAACAGCAACCCTAGTTGCCATCTCTATATCTGGTTTACTTGTAAGTTTTACTGGGTACGCCTTATATACTGCTTTTGGGCAACCCTCTCAACAACTAAGAGATCCATTCGAAGAACATGGGGACTAGTTGAAGTAATGAGCCTACCAATATTGGTAGGCTCATTACTTCAATTGAGATAATGAAAAATCATTTCATCTTTTTAGTTGGAACTTTAGGTGGTTCTCTAAAAAAGATAGCGAAAAAAATAATTCCTAAAGTAGAAACTAAGAGGAATGTATAAACCAATGCTTCCATGGATTTGATCGTGGTTTACAATTATAGCTTTCATACCTGTTTATTTGGGATCGTCTCTCGGATAAAGAAAAAGAAAGAACAAGAGTAAAAGAAAAGGTAGCAATTCCAATCAAGATTTATCCGGTTCCCTATGGCAAATTCCAATCACAAAAAGAAAATAAAGTACAAAAAGGAACAAAACAATGTTGTATCAGACTACTTGTCTTCTTGTAGTTGGATCTCCAAGTTTTTGGAATGCTCCAAATTCTACTTGAGCATCCAAATCTGGGTCGATACCAGCAAAAACATCTCTGAACAAGGTTCTAGCACCATGCCAAATGTGTCCGAAAAAGAAGAGCAGAGCAAACGAAGCATGTCCAAAAGTAAACCAACCTCTTGGACTGCTACGAAAAACACCATCCGATTTCAAAGTAGCACGATCTAATTCAAAAATTTCACCCAATTGAGCACGTCTAGCATATTTTTTCACAGTAGCAGGATCACTATAACTGACTCCATTGAGTTCGCCACCATAGAACTCAACAGTTACACCTACTTGTTCGACACTATATTTTGATTCCGCCCTTCGAAAAGGAACATCGGCTCTAACAATTCCGTCTCCGTCTACCAAAACAACCGGAAATGTTTCAAAAAAAGTAGGCATACGACGTACAAAAAGTTCACGCCCCTCTTTATCTCTAAAGATAGGGTGCCCTAACCAACCAACAGCTATTCCATCCCCATTGTCCATTGAGCCCGCTCTAAACAATCCGCCCTTTGCCGGATTATTGCCAATGTAATCATAAAAGGCTAATTTTTCGGGAATTTTAGACCAAGCTTCTGATAAACTTTGATTTTCGGCTAGCCCAGCACCAACTCTTCGATATATTTCTTGCTGGAAATATCCCTGATCCCATTGATAACGAGTGGGACCAAATAATTCAATCGGCGTAGTTGCTGAACCATACCACATAGTTCCAGCAACAACAAAAGCTGCAAAAAAGACAGCAGCGATACTACTGGAAAGGACGGTTTCAATATTTCCCATACGCAATCCTTTGTACAGACGTTGGGGTGGACGGACACTAAGATGGAAAAGGCCCGCTAATATGCCCAATGTCCCTGCTGCAATATGATGAGAGGCTATTCCCCCTGGAACAAAAGGATCAAAACCTTCCACACCCCATGCGGGATTTACGGATTGTACCCTTCCGGTTAGTCCATAAGGATCGGACACCCATATTCCAGGACCATACAATCCTGTTACATGAAATGCGCCAAAACCAAAACAAGCCACCCCTGAAAGAAATAAATGAATTCCAAAAATTTTTGGCAAATCCAAAGAAGGTTTTCCTGTACGTTCATCACAAAAGATTTCTAGATCCCAATATACCCAATGCCAGATAGCCGCCAAAAAGCACAAGCCGGAAAACACAATATGTGCCCCGGCCACACCTTCGTAACTCCAAATACCTGGATTCGTTATAGTTCCTCCCGTGATACTCCAACCACCCCATGAATTGGTTATTCCTAAACGAGTCATGAAGGGTATAACAAACATACCTTGTCTCCACATTGGGTCAAGAACAGGGTCGGAGGGATCAAAAACGGCTAATTCATATAGAGCCATCGAACCGGCCCAACCAGCAACCAGAGCTGTATGCATTATATGGACAGAAAGTAAACGGCCGGGATCATTTAATACGACGGTATGAACACGATACCAAGGCAAACCCATGAAAATACCTCTTATATCAACAAAAAATGGACACTATGTAACTTTATTGCACTATAAAAAACTATACTATGGACCCTCTCTTTTTAGTGGATTATCTCGGGTAAAGGATTAATATTTGTTCTAGTTTTTTAGTAATAACGAAAGAATTCTATTCGTAGGAACAAAAGAAGCAGATCTATTCTATACCCGATAAGTAAGAATACGCAATGGTGGAGGGGCGGGTTGACCGTATTTTATATGAATGTTTATATCTTTTTATCAGTGAATGCAGACATATTTGTTCATCACTCAAAAAACCTATTCGTAAGAATTTTCCTTTAGTCACTCGGTCTTCCTTTTGTATTTAGGATTTTTTTTACGAATTTATTCAATCTATAAATCAAATTTGATAAAGACCAATCATTATTAAGACAATAAACCCATTGTTACGTTTCCGCATCAAAGCGAGATATACTACTTAATTCAATTCTTTTTTCATTTAATGCCTATTGGTGTTCCAAAAGTACCCTTTCGAAGTCCTGGAGAGGAAGATGCATCTTGGGTTGACGTATAGTGCGACTTGTCAGATATATTGGGTCATATGGGATTTCCCCGTTCTCTCCCCCGATCGAGATATCCTCTCTTTCACCCCAAAAAAGATTGATTGAATCAGCAAAAATTTGGAGCGTGAAGTATGTAATTAGATCTTTTTTTGAGGGGATATCCAGATTAATATTACAAATTTACAATAATTTATGGTTGGCTTGGTTGGACCAATAAAATGAAGCATCCAGGCTCTGTTTAAAAAAAAAAAACAAAATGATAATATATCTATGATTACTACTTCTATCATATATTTGTGTTTGCTGGAAAACATGAAATAAATTGAAGAAAAGAAGTCGTAGCAAAAAGACGTGGTATTGGAGTATTTGTGCTATATGTGCAAATCCAAATCGGGTAGATCTTTACTCGGAGTAGAACAGAAACCTAAAAGAATTGAATTGAAGAAGCCCAATCAAAAACAAGAAAATTACATCGCGATTTGGATTCAATCTCGATGAAAACAATACATCAATGAGAAGTTAGTTCAATAAGTGTTTAGTATTTTTTTTTATAATTATTAATAATATAAATTTCTAATTATTAATAATATTAATATAGAATTTAATATAGAATAATATAGATAGATAAAGATAAATATAGATAAACGGGTCAAAAGTCGTCTTTCTTGAAAAATGTAAGAAAAAGACCTTTCTTTAGCTTTAGAAGTTCGAAAAAGTCTGCTATGAAAAAGAAAAAAGAAAGAGGGTTAAAATATACACATTGATTTTTTTTCGCGATTTTTGGTGAACCGTATGCATCAAAAGGTGCATGTACGGCTACTAAGGGATAAAATCTTATCCTAATCAACCGACTTTATCGAGAAAGACTACTTTTTTTAGGCCAAGGGATTGATAGTGCGATATCGAATCAACTTATTGGCCTTATGGTATATCTCAGTATAGAGGATGATACCAAAGATTTGTATTTGTTTATAAATTCTCCGGGCGGATGGCTAATACCCGGAATAGCTATTTATGATACTATGCAATTTGTGAAACCAGATGTACAGACAGTATGCATGGGATTAGCCGCTTCAATGGGATCTTTTATTCTCGCAGGAGGAGAAATTACTAAACGTCTAGCATTCCCTCACGCTTGGCGCCAATGAGTCTTTTATTTGAGAAAAAAAAAAAGAAGACTATGCCTTCGCCATATGAATATTAAGCAATAATAGCATGGCACTTCGAATTCGATATGCGAAAATTTTTCAAAACAATTCGATTATGTATCGAAAGAGTGGTATGAGAAAATGGGTATTTCCGATTTTATCTGATCTATCAGGAGCCTATTTCAGCGTCACAAACTTTTTTGTTTTTACACCGGAAAGCTTTTAACAATCTTTAAAGAATATAAATTTTTTTTTACTTATACTTATATAACTATATAATATAACTATATAACATTTGCATTTGATTTGAAAAAAAAAAAAAGAAACTTTGGGATTGCTGAATAACAGACCAAATAATAAAGCAACGGAACCATCATAGTATTTTTTAACTACTTCAAAAAAAGGAAGGGTGGTTATTGGATCATTTACCGATCTAGGTCTGATAGACCTTCTCTATTTTTATCTTTCTTCGATGGAAGGAAGGTAAAAACCAATTCCATAGTGGAGCCGTATGCAATACTGCCTGTACGGTTGTTCAATCTTTGTTTTTTATTATTCTTTATCTCTGGTCTTATCGTACGAGATAGAGGAACCTTTTAATAATAATAATATTTAATAATATTATTAATATTATTATATTATGTTATATCGTCAGGGTAATGATCCATCAACCCGCAAGTGCTTTTTATGAGGCACAAACGGGAGAATTTATCCTGGAAGCGGAAGAACTACTGAAACTGCGCGAAACTATCACAAGGGTTTATGTACAAAGAACGGGCAAACCTTTATGGGTTGTATCCGAAGACATGGAAAGGGATGTTTTTATGTCAGCAGCAGAAGCCCAAGCTCATGGAATTGTTGATCTTGTAGCTAATTGAATAAAAAATTAGCAGGGATTCCGCACAAATACACAATTTGAGATTTTTTCTTCTTACCGCTTACCTGATTTAATTAGAATATCTCTATTAATTAATCTATATAGAATAAGAATATAAGTAAGTAATATAGAATTAATATAGAATGAAAGGAATCTAGAATATCAGTAATTCATAATCATCGGGTTAGGATTGATCTAAACCAGCTCATTATATATATGATTCAACATGCCAACTATTAAACAACTTATTAGAAACACAAGACAGCCAATCCGAAATGTCACGAAATCCCCCGCCCTTCGGGGATGCCCTCAGCGCCGAGGAACATGTACTAGGGTGTATGTGCGACTCGTTCCGATCATGGACTAAGACAAAACAGAGGAAACAAATTATTCCGGTATCAGTGATCGGTTAGGATAGAATGGAAAAACTCCATTCCATTCACTATCTTACTTAAAAAAAAAGAATCTCTTATAATATATATCCTTTTATTGTTATTGTGTTATTGTTATTGTGTATCAAATTTATGGTTTCCGTTGGTGCAAATCCAATCACCTCAATTTGAAATTTCAGATGAGAAAGACTTCCCCATTGGTAGCAAATGCTTATCCATTAAGCAGGGGAAATTCTATTTCAAAATGAAAAAGCCGAAAGATTATGCCCTTATTCTTGCAAGAACGGACTAAGAGGGTCAGCTCCCCAGCTAATCTTCACTTCATACTTAAATACCGTTACTGTATAGTTAGATTTCGTTGTGAAAGACTTTTTACTAGCTATTTCATGGGTAGAGCCAAAGAGTGTGAACTGTACAAGTTAACAATAGCATTGATTAAATGAGAGAAGGGGCTCCGGTGTATAGAGAGGACCTCGCCGTTTAAGAAGTAACCATAGAAACGATGGAATCCACTATTTCTTTATCCATTTCTATTTAATTGAATATGCTTTTTTGATACCTAGTATCAATACAATTTATTATTTCGAGGTTAAATGCTTAGAAATAAAAAAAATCGTGGTTGGGAAGGTTATAGTAGCAAAAGCCATTGGAATCTTTTATTTTATACATTGGAAAAATCCGTTTTTATTATTATTATTAATATTAATACACTAGGGAAAAGAATAACTGAAAGAAAAGAAATCAAATAGTTATTCATCAAAGTTTGATTTATTCAATGACCAGAATTAAACGAGGATATATAGCTCGGAAACGTAGGACAAAAATTCGTTTATTTACATCAAGTTTTCGAGGGGCTCATTCAAGACTTACTCGAACTATTACTCAACAGAAAATAAAAGCTTTGGTTTCAGCTCATCGGGATAGAGATAGGAAAAAAAGATATTTTCGTCGTTTGTGGATCAGTCGAATAAATGCAGTAATTCGCGAGAATCAAAAAGGGGTATACTATAGTTATAGAAAATTAATGTATAATCTGTACAAGAGGCAGTTGCTTCTTAATCGTAAAATACTTTCACAAATAGCTATATTAAATAAGAATTGTCTTTATATGATTTCCAATGAGATCATAAAATCAAAATTCCCCGGAGACTGAACTCCGGGAAGGTAGAGTAGAGATTTGTATGATAAAATGGAATCATATGATAAAGTCGTCAAAACGAGCAACCACGTTCAATAAAAAAAGATTTATTCTTCTTCACCGATTCTCTTTTTTCTTACATACAAGACGATAATCAAAATTGGATTGTCGTAGTTTTCGAACAAAACATCAATCCACATTTGATTTGAGTTTTGATTGGAATTTGAATTCAATTGAAGAGTAATCCTATTTCTTTTTTTTTGTTTTAAGACCTGTAGTTCTAGCGGCCGACTCGCTTTTTTCAAATTGTTTTTCATTATTAAGAAAAGGTAACGAAGATAAAATACGAGCTTGTTTTATAGCAATCGTAATTAATCGTTGTTGTTTTAAGGTCAATCTATTCACCCGTCTAGATAATATTTTTCCCTGTTCACTAATAAATCGACTAATTAAACTGATGTTTTTATAATCAATTCGATCCCCCGATTGGATCGGGGGCAAACGTCTACGAAAAGATCGCTTGGATTTAAGAAAAAGTCGCTTAGATTTATCCATAGTTTGTTTATTCCTTATCCCGCAAATCCTATTTTGTAAAAAATAGGATTTGCTTTGTTTCTATTTTTTTATTCTTATATTTTTTTATTTTTAATTTAGATTTTCTTTTTTAATTTCGAATTTATAGAATTTAATAATGTTTTTAATGTTTTTGTTTTTCAATATATTGAAATTGAAATATAAAATATATATAAATAGATATATAAAATAAATAAAATAGAATCCATAAATATATCTATATTTATATGTTATATTTAATTATATGTTATATATACAATCTCTTCCATAATTTAGAACAATATGAAAAAAAAATATATCATTTTCATGTTCCTTCGAGGGGTGACACACAAGTGATCAATTTTCTCTATTTCTTTATCTCCCCGTGAATCGTATGTTTGCAACAACAGGGACAGAATTTTCTCAATTCCAATCGACTAGGCGTATTGTGTCGATTCTTTTGAGTAATATATCTGGAAATACCCGTTGATTTCTTATTAACACTGTTTCGAACACAACTGGTACATTCCAAAATGACCCCTATTCGGATATCTTTACCTTTTGCCATGAACCTCCTTTGTGTTTTTGATTCACTTAACTCTTCTATTTTACGATTCGAAGCGAAAAGGAACAAAAAATCAAATAATAGAAGTTGCTAACTCGAAATCCAATTATGAAGGATCTCGTTGCAATCAATAATCAATATAGTCAATATAATATAAGTTATAAGTATAGTAATAAGTATAGTAATTATAAGTATAGTAATAATTAAGTAATACAATGATTTCTAACTATATTTAGAATCACAGTACAGTATTTCTGTTTTCATTTAAGTATCCTATATGATATATGATATTCTTGCCCCGCCTTAGCCATTCCATTTCTATTAAAATATTAAATAATTAAATAATAGGGTGAGACCAGAAATAGAAATGGAATTGATTATTAATTTATGAATTTCTTATTAATTATGAAGCCTGGACCGAATTCCGAGTTTCACTGAGGCCGAATCCAACTTTATTCTTTCTCTTTTCTAACTTATATAAAAAAAAAAAGAAGGAGAAGGGGGGGATTAATCACAGATATTTGATTGTATCTCTAATCTTCTTCACCCCTTCCCGTGTCAATAACTAGAATGAAAAAAAGGGAAATATCAATGCATCCGGGAATAAACGATTGATCTCTATCAATAGACCTGCTAAAGCACCAAACCATAAAGTACTTACCACTGGTGCCACGGAGAGATATGTTTTTAGATCTCGCATTTAAAATCCTCCTTCTTTATTCTTTATTATATTCTAATTTGTAATACATAATTACATATATGATCGGATGGTTATTTAATTTCAGATGTATATAAGTCTTTTATTATTATTATTATAATGTTATACAATATGAAACTAAAAAGAAAAAAAAATGGCAGGATAATTTATATATATCAACCGAGAAAATCAAGATATGGAAAACAAGACAAAGATTCTTTACAATAACACTGTAAACCAATTAAAAGGGATGTAGCGCAGCTTGGTAGCGCGTTTGTTTTGGGTACAAAATGTCACGGGTTCAAATCCTGTCATCCCTATCCCTAACTATTACTTATCTTATGAGCAGTAACAAGGGATCAATTGAGACCAATTAAAATAAAAGTAGACATACATACTCAATAGAAATAGATGGATATTCTATCAATATATATGATGAGAGTTCTATATATATAGATTATGATAGTATATGCATGCAAGATGAATTGGGGTCACATAAATCTTTTTTATGATTTATGAAAATAAAGCGCTCTTAGTTCAGTTCGGTAGAACGCGGGTCTCCAAAACCCGATGTCGTAGGTTCAAATCCTACAGAGCGTGATTCCATTCTTGTTAGATCGAGAATGACACTGAAATAATGGAACAGCAGTCTAAAGTCTTAAATTTACCTCCTGTGGATTAGGATTAAAACAAAGAAAATAGGAGGTCAATAAAAAAATGTTAATTAATCAAAGGTCCAACTGATCACCACGTCGGTATTGTAAATATGCAGTTACGAATAATCCAGCCAAAGTAATAGGAATTAGACCTAACACGATTCCAAATAGAAAAACTTCAATCATTTTTTTTTGTTTGAAAGGAGGAAGGGAGAGGTAATATATATCTTTAAACATTAATCTGTATTGCCCATGAATCTCAATGACCAAGAATTGGAAATTGACACGGTAAGGAACTATAGAATATATTGAATATCCCAGAAAGATTGATTTTTATGAATTGTTCATTCAATTAATTTCATAATCTCAAATCAAATAAGTCGTATCTTGCTCAGACCGATAAATAGAGATGAGGTTATAGTTAAAGCTGCTAGTAGAAAACCGAAATAACTAGTTATAGTGGGCATGAAGAGGCTAAATGAAATATGTTCTTTTTATACATATGTTTAAAAAGCACTTCCCTAAGTTTCCATTAGAAAGATAGGAAGATAAAAAAAATACCACTTGAAAAATCCAAT